ATAGACAGAAAAATCATGGTATGCATTTTCGTGTACTAGCTAAAGCATTACGTATGTCTGGTGGAGATCATATTCACGCTGGTACAGTAGTAGGTAAACTGGAGGGGGAACGCGAGATGACTCTGGGTTTTGTTGATTTGTTACGTGATGATTTTATTGAAAAAGATCGAAGTCGTGGTATTTTTTTCACTCAAGACTGGGTCTCTATGCCAGGTGTTCTGCCCGTGGCTTCCGGGGGTATTCATGTTTGGCATATGCCTGCCCTAACCGAAATCTTCGGGGATGATTCCGTACTACAGTTCGGTGGAGGAACTTTAGGACACCCTTGGGGAAATGCACCCGGTGCAGTAGCTAATCGAGTGGCTTTAGAAGCATGTGTACAAGCTCGTAATGAGGGGCGTGATCTTGCTCGTGAAGGTAATGATATTATTCGTGAAGCTAGCAAATGGAGCCCTGAACTAGCCGCTGCTTGTGAAGTATGGAAAGAGATCAAATTTGATTTCGACCCAGTGGATAAGCTAGATAAAGAGACAAAATAAGTGCGCATAATTCAGCAGTCCCTGTTTGTTCTCCTAATTGATTGCAATGAAACTTGGCCCAATCTTTTTTTTAAGAAAAGATTGGGCCGAATAGAATAAAGAACGAACATGTTATACTAATCCTATACTATGAATGAGGGTATTTGTGTATTTGCATATATATGTACAGACCTTACCATTTATATTCAGGCCATAGATCAAGGATCAAGCCAAGGGAAAGATCCCTTCTACCCCCATCCTTTATATTGATATTGTCTTTTTCGTTCCCTGTTGTAATAAACAAATTTATTATTTGACTGTATGACACGAGATTCTACGAGAATCTATTTAAAATTTATGGGAAGAAACAACTATGTATCTTTTTGATGAGAATTTAAAGTTTTTTAAGAAACCTCTCCTTAGATTTTTTTTGAGGAAAAGATTCTATCATAATATATATTGAAATATTGAAATGATTAACTGGATTCCCCAACAGGAGAAGAATCCTTTCTTTCTTTTCAAGACTCGCTCGTTTTTAATTAATAATTTTAATGATTGGATAATATGCTTCATTTGAATTCTGAATGATAAAAAAAAAAAAATAGTAAAATGATTTTTTTATTCATCGAATGACTATTCATATATTAGGTATTAAGTTTTCATCAAATAGGGGGCACTATGGAAAAATGTTGGTTCAATTCGATCTTGTTTAACAATAAGTTAGAACATAGGTGTGGACTAAGTAAATCAATGGATAGTCTTGATGATATTGGACATACTAGTGGAAGTAATGAACCTATTCTAAATGATGCGGAGAAAAGGATTCCTAGTTGGAGTGATAGTGGCAGTTATAGTTTCGGTAATATTAATTATCTAGATTATTTATTTGATAGCAGAAATATTTTTAGTTTGATCTCTGATGATACTTTTTTAGTTAAAGATAGTAATGGTGACAGTTATTCTGTATATTTTGATATTGAAAATCAGATTTTTGAGATTGACAATGCTAATTCTTTTTTGAATGAACTAGAGATACTTTTTTATAGTTATTTGAATAGTGAGTCTAAGAGTAGCAATTACTACTATTATTATTCCATGGATGATACTCAATCTAATTGGAATAATCACATTAATAGTTGCATTGATAGTTATCTTCGTTTTGAAATCAGTCTTAATAGTGACATTTACAGTGGTATCGACAGTTACATTTATAGTTTCATTTGTACGGAAAGTCAAACTATAAGTAGTATTGAAAGTGAAAATTCGAGTAGTACTAGTAGCAGTTATCTCAATGAAAGAGAAATATCTAATGATTATGAAAGAGAAATATCTAATGATTATGAAAGAGGAATATCTAATGATTATGAAAGAGGAATATCTAATGATTATGAAAGAGAAATATCTAATGATTATGAAAGAGAAATATCTAATGATTATGAAAGAGAAATATCTAATGATTATGAAAGAGAAATATCTAATGATTATGAAAGAGAAATATCTAATGATTATGAAAGAGAAATATCTAATGATTATGAAAGAGAAATATCTAATGATTATGAAAGAGAAATATCTAATGATTATGAAAGAGAAATATCTAATGATTATGAAAGAGAAATATCTAATGATTATGAAAGAGAAATATCTAATGATTATGAAAGAGAAATATCTAATGATTATGATATAAATACAAAATACAAAGATTTATGGGTTCAATGCGAGAATTGTTATGGATTAAATTATAAAAAATTTTTTTTTTCAAAAATGAATATTTGTGAATACTGCGGATATCATTTGAAAATGAGTAGTTCAGATAGAATCAAACTTCTTATTGATCCTGACACTTGGGAGCCTATGGATGAGGATATGGATGAGGATATGGTCTCTATGGATCCCATTGAATTTAATTCAGAAGAGGAATCTTATACAGATCGCATCTTTTTTTATAAAAAAAAAACGGGTTTAACTGAAGCTGTTCAAACGGGCATAGGTCAACTAAATAGTATTCCCATAGCAATTGGAGTTATGGATTTTCAGTTTATGGGAGGTAGTATGGGATACGTAGTAGGTGAGAAAATAACCCGTTTGATCGAGTATGCTATTAATCGATCTCTACCTGTCATTATTGTGTGTGCTTCTGGAGGAGCACGCATGCAAGAAGGGAGTTTGAGCTTGATGCAAATGGCTAAAATATCTTCTGCTTCATATGATTATCAATCAAATAAAAAGTTATTCTATGTATCAATCCTTACATCTCCTACAACTGGCGGAGTTACAGCAAGTTTTGGTATGTTGGGAGATATCATTATTGCTGAACCTAATGCCTATATTGCGTTTGCGGGCAAAAGAGTAATTGAACAAACATTGAAAAAGACAGTACCTGAGGGTTCACAAGAGGCTGAGTATTTATTCAAAAAGGGCTTATTCGACCCAATCGTACCACGTAATCTTTTAAAAGGTGTTCTCAGTGAGTTATTTCAACTACAGGGTTTCCTTCCCTTGAATCAAGATTAAAAAAAAAAAATAAAATAAAATATAAAAACAAATCAAATTCAAATATAGAATATATAATCAAATAATCAAACTAAGAAGAATATAAGAATGAATATAGAATGATAATAAAGAATAATAAGAATATAAATTATTTCTATTTACCGAGAACCCCTGTTTTGTTTGTTGGATAAGATTGGTTAAAGTCGCGAATTCATAAAAAATTCTTTTCTTTCAAAACAAACAAAGGTTTTTTGAAAGAAAAGATATAAATAAAATTAAGGATGGGAAAAGAAGAATAAAATTTATGAAAGTGGACTGTCATACATATTCGTGTAGAAAGAGGAATAGGTAAACTTCATTTAGTTCTACATTCCTTGTACTTATTTATTTTTATTATTAAGTACTTTAATATTAAGAATATTAAGATTATATTCATATTTTTTATAATAGGTAGACGTATCATAAGATATCTTTATAATTATAATAGGTACAAATATGAAATCGAGGTACCCGTTCTATGATAGATTTTAACTTTCCCTCTATTTTGGTTCCTTTAGTGGGCCTAGTCTTTCCGGCAATCGCAATGGCTTCTTTATCTCTTTATGTCCAAAGAAATAAGATTGTCTAAAAATGATGGGACCAAATCTCATCAATTTATTTCAACGCTGGATCATCATACAAATACTTTTTTAGTGTAATATGGTAGGATATATGATATGTGGCCTTTCCGAAAACAAACGGAAAAATTGTTATGTATACTGATGCATAATATATGCATTAATGTATGTATATGCGGTTATAGCTTAATCAATATCAATTAAATTAAAAATGATCAGCAAATATTTTTTTTTTTATCTTTGAAATAGAAACTCAATGTATCTAACCAATTATTCCTAATGGTTCATGTCAGAATACTGCTAGTTGATGGAAGTTATTTCGGAATCAAGCAAGAAAAGTAAAATCTATTTGGGTTATTTTCTCAATTCTAATCGAATGCAACTGGATCTAGTATAGTATGAATTGGCGATCAGAACATATATGGATAGAACTTATAACGGGGTCTCGAAAAACAAGTAATTTTTGCTGGGCCTGTATCCTTTTTTTAGGTTCACTGGGATTCTTAGTGGTTGGAACTTCCAGTTATCTTGGTAGGAATCTGATATCCGTATTTCCTTCTCAGGAAATTGTTTTTTTCCCACAAGGGATCGTGATGTCTTTCTATGGGATCGCAGGTCTATTCATTAGTTCTTATTTGTGGTGCACAATTTCATGGAATTTAGGTAGTGGTTATGACCGATTCGATAGAAAAGAAGGGATAATGTGCTTTTTTCGTTGGGGATTCCCTGGAAAAAATCGTCGCATCTTCTTTCGTTTCTTTCTGAAAGATATCCAATCAATCAGAATAGAGGTGGGAGAGGGTCTTTTTACTCGTCGTGTCCTTTATATGGAAATCCGGGGTCAAGGAGCCATTCCCTTGACTCGTACTGATGATAATTTTAATCCACGAGAAATTGAACAAAAAGCTGCCGAATTGGCCTATTTCTTGCGCGTACCAATTGAATGAAATGAACTGAAGAAGAAATCTCAGCATGAGAGAAGAACTTACTAATTATCCTTTTAAGACAACTGCAGCTTCTTAAAAATGTTCATTCCGACAAAGGATGCTATATTCTATTTTACCGTTCCGTTGAGGCAGCAGTTCACATACATTATACATCTCAAATACAAATAAAAAAACCAGGAGGACGCATAAAGAATAAAAAAAATATAATATAATAAAAAATATAATATAATAAATAATATAATAATTATTAATTATAATATAATAATATAATAATAATTTATATAATTAATAATTTATATAATTTATATATAATATATATATTTATATATAATATATATTAAGTATTAAGAATAAGTATTAAGAATTTAAGTATTAATATAAACTATAAACTATATTGTACACCAAAAGTACACCAAAATATACGCATATACATGGCCCCCAGCTTAACTCTTTTATACTAATTAAAGGTCTAATAAGTTTCATTAAAAAGTCTAATCTAAGTTAAGTATAGATTCATCAAATATCTTACCTTTTGTTTTCGTAAAAACAGAATTCTTCCTTTTAGTTCCCTGATTTTGAATTGATACCCTATCCCCGTGCTGCGATTAAAAAGTTAAATCTTTCGAATTCGAAATAGAAATAAAAGAATTAAAGGATCTGGTAGGGTTCGTCTTAAAATAAAAATAATATTCGTTACTTAAAATGGATTTTCGAGTCTTCATCGAAAGGAATAAATGAAGATGGAATTGGTTACAATTTTCCTAATTGGTATTTCTGGAATCTGGAAAGAATATTTACTTCTTTTTTTTTTTTTTTCATTCGAAAAGTTCCCTTCTTTGATGTTCTATTCTAGATACAAAGACCTTAATTCTGACACAAAAACAAAAATAGGAAAAGACCCATAAATTCGATACCTTGTTCTTGTTATAGTTATAGGTTCTTGTTATAGAACTCGCGCTTCATAGAAATCTAAGATAGAATCAACGAATGAAACAGGTTCATTAACATCACAGATACATAATGAAAAAAAAAAAGAAAGCATTACGCTTCCCTCCCATATCTTGTGTCTATACTCTTTTTGCCCTGGTGGGTTTCTCTCTCATTTAAGAAAAGTCTAGAAACTTGGATTATTAATTGGTGGAATACCAGGCAATCCGAAATCCTTTTGAATGATATTCAAGAGAAAAATGTTCTAGAAAATTTTATGTAATTAGAAGAACTATTCCTGTTGGACGAGATGATAAAGCAGTACTCGGACACATATATACAAGGGCAAGGGCTTCATATAGGAATGCACAAGGAAACAATACAATTGGTCAAAAGACACAATGAATCTCATTTCCATATAATTTTGCATTTATCGACAAATCTAATCTGTTTCGCTATTCTAAGTAGTTATTTTATTCTGGGTAATGAAGAACTTTTCATTCTTAATTCTTGGATTCAGGAATTTCTCTATAACTTAAGTGACACAATAAAAGCTTTTTCTATTCTTTTAGTTACTGATTTATGGATCGGATTCCACTCGACCCATGGTTGGGAACTAATGATTGGTTCGATATACAACGATTTTGGATTGGCTCAGAACGATCAAATTATATCTGGTCTTGTTTTCACTTTCCCAGTGATTCTAGATACAATTGTGAAATATTGGATCTTCCATTTTTAAAATCGTGTATCTCCTTCCCTTGTAGTAATTTATCATTCAATGAATGAATGAAGAATTCATTAGATCTCTTGATATCAATCAAATCAGACTTTTGCTTCGTGTATAAAGAAATCGTTTTAAATCTTACTTATTTTTTTTACTTCTACCTTTTCAGTTCAAGGTATTCATACCATATTCCACCAGTACAATTCTTTCAGTACAATCAATACAATGGCAAACTTGTGGATAGGGAATTCTACTAGCTACCTATCGAATTTATTGTAGAAATTCCGGGATCTATGATTGGACTATGCAAAATAGAAATACTTTTTCTTGGGTAAAAGAACAGATGACTCGATCCATTTCTTTATCGATCATGATATATGTAATAACTCGAGCATCTATTTCAAATGCATATCCCATTTTTGCGCAGCAGGGTTATGAAAATCCACGAGAAGCGACTGGTCGAATTGTATGTGCCAATTGCCATTTAGCTAATAAGCCCGTGGATATTGAAGTTCCGCAAGCTGTACTTCCTGATACTGTATTTGAAGCAGTTGTTCGAATTCCTTATGATATGCAACTGAAACAAGTTCTTGCTAATGGTAAAAAGGGAGCTTTAAATGTGGGAGCTGTTCTTATTTTACCCGAGGGATTCGAATTAGTCCCCCCCGATCGTATTTCTCCCGAAATGAAAGAAAAGATGGGCAATCTTTCTTTTCAGTCTTATCGTCCTAATAAAAAAAATATTCTTGTGATAGGTCCTGTTCCCGGTCAGAAATATAGTGAAATCGTCTTTCCCATTCTTTCTCCCGACCCTGCTACGAAAAAAGACGTTCACTTCTTAAAATATCCTATATATGTAGGTGGGAACAGAGGAAGGGGTCAGATTTATCCTGATGGTAGCAAGAGTAACAATACAGTTTATAATGCTACATCAGCCGGTATAGTAAGCAGAATAGTACGTAAAGAAAAGGGGGGGTATGAAATAACCATAATTGATGCATTAGATGGACGTCAAGTGGTTGATATTATACCTCCAGGACCAGAACTTCTTGTTTCAGAAGGTGAATCCATCAAGCTTGATCAACCATTAACAAGTAATCCAAATGTGGGAGGGTTTGGGCAGGGAGACGCAGAAATAGTGCTTCAAGATCCATTACGAGTCCAAGGCCTTTTGTTCTTCTTGGCATCTGTGATTTTGGCACAAATCTTTTTGGTTCTGAAAAAGAAACAGTTTGAAAAGGTTCAGTTGTACGAAATAAATTTCTAGATCTAGA